GCAGTTGTGATAAAAAGAGTGTTAATAAGGAATCTAGGGGTATTTCTAGATATATTACTCAAAAGAATCGACACAATACACCCAATCGATTGGAATTGAGAAAATTCTGTCCCTTTTGTTGCAAACATACGATTCACGTCGAGATAAAGAAATAGAGAAAATGGATTGCTTGTGTGTCACCCTTAGGAGGTAAATTCTATAAATTAGATTCTATAAATTATATATATAACAACCTATAAATAGCATATATTTCCTTATATAACAAATATAAATATATATTAAAAAAAAAAAAATAAGAATATAAATAAAACAAATCCTTTTTTTTTAAGAAATGGGATTTTCGGTATAGGAATAAACAAACCATGGATAAATCTAAGGGACTCTTTCTTAAATCTAAGAAATCTTTTCGTAGGAGTTTGTCCCCGATTCAATCGGGGGATCGAATTGATTATAAAAACATTAGTTTACTTTATCGACTTATTAGTAAACAAGGAAAAATATTATCTAGACGCGTGAATAAATCAACCTTAAAACAACAACGATTAATTACGATTGCTATAAAACAAGCTCGTATTTTATCTTTGTTACCTTTTGTTAGTGGTAAGTCGTTAGCTTTTCTTAATAATGAAAAAAAAAAATATGAAAAAAAAAAATATGAAAAAAGCGAGTCGATCGCTAAAACTTCTACTACTGTTCTAAAAAAAAAATATGAAAAAAAAAAATATGAAAAAAGCGAGTCGATCGCTAGAACTCCTACTACTGTTCTAAAAAAAAAAAATAAATAGAGTTACTCTTCAAGTAAATTTCATTTTGAATCGAAACTCAAATTCAATGCGGATTGATATTTATTTTTTTTTTTTTCGAAAAATACGACAATCCTATTGAGGATGTTGCGTTGTAAGAAAAAAGATAATAGGTGAAGAAGAATAATTTTTTTGAGCGTGGTTGTTTATTTATTTTGATAACTTTATCATATGAATTCTATTTTATCATACAAATCTCTTTTATTCTACCACCTTCCCGGAGTTGAGTCTCCGGGGAATTTTTATTATTTTTTTTTATGATCTCCTTGGCAATCATAAAAAGACAATTCCCTTTTAATATAGCTATTTGTGCAACTATTTTACGATTAAGAAGCAATTGACTCTTGTACAGATTATAAATTAAATTACTATAAATACAGTATACGTTGTTTTTATTTTGGGCAATTATTGCATTTATTCGACTGATCCACAAACTGCGAAAATCCCTTTTTTTACTATCTCTATCCCGATCAGCCGAAACCAAAGCTTTTGTTTTCTGTTGCGAAATAGTTCGAGTAAGTTTTGAATGAGCTCCGCGAAAGCTTGATGTAAATAAACGAGTTTTTGTCCTCCGTTTTCGAGCGATAGATCCTCGTTTAACTCTGGTCATTGAATAAGTGAGACTTTGATGAATAACTATCCTAGTCTATTAATAACAAAATGGATTCTTCCAATGTATAAAATAAAAATTCCAATGGCTTTTGCTGCTATAACCTTCCCAACCACGATTTTTTTTTTATTTTTTTCTCTCTTAATAAGAAATTCTATTGATACTACTAGGTATTCAAAAAAGCTGGGTTCCATCGTTTCTATGATTACTTGTTAAACGGTGAGGTCCTCTCTATACACCGGAGCCCCTTCTTTCATTGAATCCTCATTCAATCAATGTTATTGTGAACTTGTACAGTTCACACTTATGGGCTCTACCCATGAAATATCTAGTAATAGGTCTTTCACAACAAAATCTAGCTATACAGTAACGGTATTTAAGTATGAAGATTAGCTGGGTAGTTGACTTGACCCTCTTAGTCCGTTATTGCAAAATTTAGGGCACAATTTTTTATTTAAAATTGGATTTTTCCCGCTTAATGGATAACTATTTGTTACCAATGGGAAAGTATTTTTCATCTTAAATTACAAATTAAGGTGATTCGGTTTGCACCAATCGAAACCATAAATTTTATACACAATAGAATTCTATATAGAATTCTTATTAATAGACTAGATTTTTATATTTTAGTCTATGATCTAAACGAGTCGCACATACACCCTAGTACATGTTCCTCGGCGCTGAGGGCATCCCCGAAGAGCGGGAGATTTTGTTACATTTCGGATTGGCTGTCTTGTGTTTCTAATAAGTTGGTTTATAGTTGGCATGGTGAGTCATATATATATAATGAGCTGGTTGAGATCAATCCTAACCGGATAATTATGAGTTTTTTAGATTCTATAAAATCCGGTTGGTAAGACAATTAAAGTAAAGAACAACTAAAAGACAATTAAAAAGCTAAAATAGCAAATCCTGTATTTATGGGTAAGTAACAAAAACAATATTTTTTGATTTTCAACTTCTTTTTTTATCGAACTCGAAAAATTTAGATTTTTCCATAAAAAGTAATAATAACAAGAAGATAAAGAAAAAGTAATAATAACAAGAAGATAAAGATTATAATAAAAAAATAAATAGAGTAACCTAA